CCTGTAACTCAGATTCCAGAGTATATCTTTTAACGAGTCCAACAAAAAAAGGAAAATTTCTTTTTTCCTTGCCCCTAAATGAAATATTAAATGAAATAATGATAAACTGGAACTGAAGGCCCCTTTCTCGCGTTCGTTCTCTATTTGCATTGCTGAAACAAAACAACAAAACAATATGGGAATCAGATTTTGAAATCAAGGAAATATATTGAAAAATGGATTTTTCAATATATTATATATATATTATATGTATCGGAAAAGAATATATTATATGTATCGGAAAAGAATAGCGATTTATTCCTATAGAGCGTCCATTAACAAGAAAATCAAATCATAAATATCGACAAATTCTTGTCTTTTGTGATCTAAGAAACTAAAAAAGGAAATAAAAAACCCGCTTTCTACAATTTAATATATATCGAATTTAAATATCAGAATAGCCAATATAGTCATGATTCAATGGGTCAGGTCCACTTACTTTTTTTTTTAGTTACAATTTTTATGGTAGGTTTGGTGGGAACAATAGGAAAGTAGGAATATTTTGGTTTGTGATTAATAAATAGGGGTTGGATATCTAGAATATTTATGTTATGTTTCCTGGAATATTTAAATAAATAATAATAAGATATAAAGAGGACTATTATGTCACTACAGGCTAGAAGCCCCCACCCACTAAGTTCAATTAGTCAATATAATAATAATTAAATGTTCAACTTTTGAATTATTAATTAGAACTCAAAATAAAATAATAAGAACTCATTATATTATAAATAATACAATAGTGTTTGCCTTTTTTTTATTATCAAAAATATCTGTATTCGTCGATGAAAAACGAAGACAAAGACTCGAGTTTCATGAAAAAAGCCCTTTATCGGATTTGAACCGATGACTTACGCCTTACCATGGCGTTACTCTACCACTGAGTTAAAAGGGCCTGCTCAATTCATGACTTAGCCATTTTCCATTATGAGTCTACTGCATATATACATATATGCAGTAGACTCATAATGGAAATAATGGAAAAATAAATTCTATTTACCTAGAAAAGGGGTAAAATTTTTCTCGTTTTTGAATTTTCTGACTTAATGTGAGATAGTGATAGGCATATTTTATCTGAACAAGAAACGAAGCAATGAGTTAAACTGGAAGAAAAAAAAAAACGTTCAATTCAAATTAAAATCCTATAGAATCAGAATATAAAAAGACTGTTCGAATCTAGCCATACCATTAGATTATATTGACAATTCCAAAAAACTATTCATACTATCATTATAGTATTATGACGGTCGGGCGAATATGCCCCCATCGTCTAGCGGTTCAGGACATCTCTCTTTCAAGGAGGCAGCGGGGATTCGACTTCCCCTGGGGGTAGGGTACTACGAAAGAAAGTTGATCATGGATTATCAATAAGCATATAAAGAATTCTTCCTGGGTCGATGCCCGAGCGGTTAATGGGGACGGACTGTAAATTCGTTGACGACTGTCTACGCTGGTTCAAATCCAGCTCGGCCCAAGAATTCACCGCCCCATGAGTAAGATATAATTAATTTCTCCTATAGAAAAGAAAGGGTAATGCCTGCTTCGTAGAGAAATAAAGAAAAATTTTTCTCTATCTTTTTTTTTTCATCTCATTGAAAGATTGATTATTTTTATTTAACAATAAAAAATCACTAGTTACTAATAATCCGTCTCACTCTCACTAAAGCCCGTGTTTATGTGGATATAATATCAATATAGCATTCGCATATCTGTTACGTTCCAACATGACGAGTAGAATATTCTTATGAAATCCTAAGTATATGTATGCTATACACCTCGCCGGGATTGTAGTTCAATTGGTCAGAGCACCGCCCTGTCAAGGCGGAAGCTGCGGGTTCGAGCCCCGTCAGTCCCGAACTAGGATCTCATGAATTGAGAAATTCATTTCTCTATTTTTTCGAAAGGGAAGACGAAGAGCAAAATGGAATCAAACAAATTCGCACCGTGGAGATTCTTTCTTTTGTTTCGCATGTCTCATCAGATAAATATGGGAAGTTCCTTTTCTTCCCCAGTACTAATTGATAAGGAAAAATATATGTAGATTTAGTACAATTGGTACTATTGCTATATTCAGTATTTAAAGTTTAAGAGATACCAATACTCTTTTTTTTTTCAATCATTCTGCTCTTGATCAATGAAATGGAATAGAGTGCTCAGATTTTTTGGGGGGTACAGACACAAAATAGCTTTGTTTATTATATTATATGATATACAATGAACTTAATCTTCATAGAATTTAATTCTCCGGCAAAGTACTTTTTAGGTTAAAGCACATCTTTTCTAAATCTCAATTTTTTTTAGCCTCAATTATGACTACTGATTTGAAACAATTTATTTAATTCTCATTCCAATTTTATATTGAATTTTTGATGTATACGTTCCAACTCCAATCCAACAAAACAAAGAGTATACTAATAAAATAACATAAATAAAATAACATAAAATAAAAGACCAACAAAACCAAGTAGGGCTCCTTTCTTTTCTTATTCTTAGTAAAGGTAAAGCTTGAATAGTCGATTTTTTAGACTTAACCTTACCTTTTTTGCATCTCACTTATACTTATACTGTTCGTCTCTCTGTATGCCCTAGAGAATACCGGTTATATAATACCTTATAATTCTATATACAAAATCCTATGTATATGTATAAGTAGAAGAATTGTATAAGGAAGATAAGATGCTAGGTTATAGAAAAGAACAAGTGGAAAAAGGATGAAAACCTAATGATAGGTATTTATGATCTAATCAAAAATGGTTTTTTGTATGGATAAAAGATCTCCCTATGTTATACTATTCAATTCTCAACGAGAAATTGATTTGATAGATCAGAAATTTGTATTCATAATATTGATCTGATTCAGTATCATCAAGATACAATTCATCCCATTGAATTTACAGGAATCAAATTTATCATCTCTATGGGATTAGATCCCGAGTTAAGTTATTGCGAAAAAAAAAAGATTAGATTATGGAAGTCAATATTCTCGCACTTATTGCTACTGCACTGTTCATTCTAATTCCTACTGCTTTTTTACTTATCATCTATGTAAAAACAGTTAGCCAAAATGATTAATTTGAATGAAACTTGAATTATCAGTTCTTAGCAGTTCAATTCAATTCAATGATTCAAGAAATGAAAGAAAAGAATTCAAACTCTAAGTCTTAAATGAAATGATTGCGCTGAGCTGGAATCAGAACAGAAGTAGCTTATTAAGTATCTAACCTAGTGTGGTAGAAAGAACTATATATTATAGTTCTTTCTACCACACTAGCTAGTATTGTATACTAATATTAATATAGGCTTCATATAGATAAAATTACAATATGTATATAGTAGATGTACATATAGATAAGATAAAACTTTAATTCTATTTCTTTTTTTTTCATCTCAAGAAGTCATTGATTGAACAATTAATGGATGATCCACGTAGTTATATGATAACTTCTTCGGATTTGGAAAAGGGGTTAGAGTAAACCTGGCCATTTTTCATGTTTAAACAAAACATGAGATGAGTCAAAAAAGTATAATTTCTAGAAGTTTAAAACAAATGTGAAATGTGTGATATGTAAATAGCCTAACGGAAGAAAGATCTAATTTTATTATGTGTAGGACCTCTTTGGACAATCACTAATCGTTTCGCTTACAGTGGAAAGAAAATATATAGTGTCATAATAACAGAATTTTTTTTCTAAAAGAAAAAAAATATAGACTATTTAGTCAAAATTCGGTTGGAAAGAATCTTCTATTATGCGTAGATTTGAGTTGCAAAATACAATTATTATAATGATTTATTACTCTATTCCAGTACAATTTTGAATACTTTTTTTTAAGGCAAGGCTTCGCAAAACGATTAATAAAGAATTGATACAGTTCGATTGAGCAATCGATTACTCAATTTAGTATTTGTAGTGTCCACAGCACTAGAGTCCACTCCTTCCCCATACTACAAGTGAAAGAGAAAATGTAAAGACGACCATTAAAGCAGCCCAAGCAAGACTTACTATATCCATGTGAATTATGTCCCTTATTTCTATGAAAGAATTATTCGATTATTATTTAATAATCATAGTGGAATCAATGGCACAGAGTCAAAATAGGATTCTGACTTAAGACTATTGATGAACCAAATCAAATACATTTGCAACAAGTTTCAATATTTTAAGATTTCCGGTAGAATCAGGAAGTATTAAGTACAAGATGATACACGCGCCTTTTCTATACACAACTAGATATCAGATACCTCTATTTTGTATTTGATCTAAGCTTACTGTCTTTCTATGAAAGAATCGGTAGAACCCACTGCCACTATTACTACATACATATATTCTTTTTTTTTTCAATTTTTACCTTTACTCTATACTATAAGAGTCGACCAACTATTCTGATTCTATGTCTGAGCACTCATAGCCTTTCGTGAGTTTAAATACAAAGTATCTTCGTGCCTTTCTACAAGCCCTAAATTTATTTCCCATCATTGTATCCAATCTAATTTAATACCCAACAGAATCACGAGACGCTACTTAAAATTAAAAATTGTTTAAGAGATTTTGATATGCTAGTCTTTTATATAATCTTTTATTCTACTTTTATATAATCTTTTATTCTAGTAGTAAAAATGGGGTGCCTCTTAGGAATCTTTGTATATCGAGATTTCCGATCTTAGTTCTTAATTCCATTCTGGAATTGATTCTCACCATTTATTTCAAAATTTTTTGAAATAAATGGTGAGAATCAATCATTACCAATGATTAAATTAATAATTGAGGTTTTTGCTTCATCCCTATTACTGCCGATTTGATTTGTGCTAGACTTAGATTTTAAGAAAAAAAGTTACAGTCTTTTCTAAAACCTATGCTATAGTTTATAAAAATCAAGTATTGACACGTCCACTTAGTTCTTTGCCTCCACTTCTTGCGGAGCAATAATTCATCGAATTAGATCGGCAGAATAAGAAATCAAAA